TTCTATCTCGAAGCATTTTTTTGAATTTCCTATTTAGTGAAAAATCCCATTACATTATTGGCTTATTCTTCATCGAATTAGATAGATGATCTAGCAATGATGGAATTGATATTCTATTTACGGTTACGGAATAACATGAAATTTGAAGCCAATTACAATATGTAATTTCTTTCTAAGAGGTGGAATAGAATAACCCGGTTGAAGCGTGTCCCATAATAGGTCCCAGTCTTCTAGCCTTTCCCGGAAATCGATGACTAGTCATAACTATTACCTTGACACCAAAGAAGCGTTTAACCCAGTGCTTTATTTCTGTCCTAGTTGATCCTGATTCGACCTTCAAATTCTATTTCTTTGTTATTTTATTCCAGAATCAAAGTATATTGATTTTTCCCCACTAACCGAATACTTTTGTCTGGAAATATTGACTATTTGATGTCATCCAGAAATCTATTTTCTCCCCTATGACTTCTAGTCTCAATAAGAATGCGAGTTCTTCCTGTTCATATAGTAAGGAAAATACGTATCAACGTTGGAATCAAAAGAATTTTCTACTCAAATGCTAATTTGCAACAAATAGAAATGAAAAAGAATTGAGAAACCATTCTCAGAAACAGAACAGGTTTTCTACGTTATGGGATTTTGTATAGAAGAAAAAAACAAAACTGCGGCAATCTCTACCAATTACATATTCCAATCTGCTTGAATACCAGAAAACCAAATGGATTCAGTATTTGATCTTTTCGCTGAGATAAAGAAATCAAACTCAGAAATAATATAGAGTCGATTCTTTAGGGCTTTGGAATATATGGATTCCATTGCGCAAAAAATCCTTTGTAGATAAGAGAGACATTTTTACCCCTTTTTTATTCAATGAAAATTTGAAGCGTGATAATTTCTTTTTAATTCCCTTCTAGGCAACATAGATAAATAAGATAGCCACTTGACTTTCTGTGTAAGAATTTCCGTTCTGGGGTTTCTATATATTAATCTATGTTCGTATATTTGATTGAAATGGAGAAAGATTTTTTCGTTCATTTTTTCGTTAAAAGAATCAATACTGATTAGTTCTCTAGCAATTTGTATTTTCTTATGTCATTAGGCAAAGACAATTCGAAATTCAAATCCAAGAATCATTCCTAAATTCACAGTCAGGACTCAATAGTTATATGGTTCAAATTTGTCGGAAATTTTCTCTTTTGTAACAGAAAATCCACACTTGTTTTTTCAATCGAAAAGCAAGGGGAAGTTTTTAGGCATTTTGTGTTTTGAGAGACTAGACAATCAATCGAAGAGGTGGATCAAATCGAATCAAAAGGGGGAAATCTTTTCGAAAAGGGATTATAGGATTCGAGGTTCAAGCATAAGAAACCAAGAAGTTTAGTAATCCATCCCACAAAGGAAAAAATTTCACCCATTAGGTTTTTGGATCATTTTGGCGGCATGGCCGAGGGGTAAGGCGGGGGACTGCAAATCCCTTTTCCCCAGTTCAAATCTGGGTGTCGCCTGATCAACAAAAAGGTCGAAATCTCTTTTTCGGTTCTGCTGATAGAACTCGACCCATTATAGCAAAAACAAAAGACAGGGACTCTTGATATAGTTGATTTGAAACACCTCTTCGGGGGTTTTCTACAAGATTGTCAATCCTTGTATCGAGGATTGAAGGAAAGATGAAAATGGTCGAAGGGCTATCAAGACTTTCCGATTCCTTCTACTACTAATACTCACTCATGAGTCTTAAAGTCCATTGGATAGCCGGTGGGTAGGACCGCCAATCCAATTAAAGTAGTAATTGTGGAAAGGACGGCAGATCTTTTAGATACTGTGCATAAATGTACCGACGCGCGAGAATCTCTAGAGTGTTCAGACATTCAATCAATCGGAGAGTGGATAGATAATTTCCTTTGTTTCTAGAATTTCTAGAAAAAGTGCAAAAAGAAAGCATTTTGGGGGGGCCAACTCCCCGCCAAGAATCGAGTATAACGTCGCCCGACTATTTCACATAGATAGCGATCTATTTAACCTTTTTGCCTAAAAAGGTTAACAAAAAAGAGTGGGCCTTAGTATTCCTAGCACAGTTTACTTGTCTTGAGTCTTTCCCAATTCGAAATCATAGAGGAAACAGTCTTCGTTCATAATCCCTTTTTGACTCTGCACCATTGATTCCACTATTATTAGTGAGCAATAATGGAAAAATTCTATCATAGAGATAGGGGACATAATTCACATGGATCTAGTAAGTCTCGCTTGGGCTGCTTTAATGGTAGTCTTTACATTTTCCCTTTCACTCGTAGTATGGGGAAGAAGTGGTCTCTAGAAGCACTACTAAATTGAGTTGAGGAATCAAACTGTATCAATTGTTTTATAAATCGTTCTGCAACGCAGTTTGAACTAGTTAATATCAAGATCTTTTCAGTTTTCAATTTCATTGAATTCTAGTGAAGGAATGGATTCTATAAGAGTAAAACGATTCTTTCCGAGTGATCGGAACAAATAGATGTAT